ATGCCACGGGGAATCGATCGGTTGAATCCGCTGCAAGCCTATCTTCCGAACCCCCCAATCATAGTAGGGTAGTAAGGACCTACTAAGCGAGGAAGCCCGATTTCGAGAGGACTAACTCTGAGATAAATCATTATATTAATATGGAATTTCCTGGTATGAGCTTAAAAAGAAAGCATTCCCCTGGTCGCAGGGCGCACAGATTTGACAATTCCCCGGAGCCTGAACCACGTGAAATAAATTCCTCAATCCCAGTCGCATTCGATCTAGAATGATTCTTCCCCTCCTTCGGACCCTCGGCGGAACTACCTTCATTTTATTCCGGCTTCGCTAACAGCACCTGGGCTATGCCTAGAACTATCAACACTGGCCAGGGGGTTAACAAAGATCTTCTCCGCATCAAGAGCAGAGATCTTTGTTGAACGGCCACATTCTATTAAGATTAGGGGTTCCCATCTCGTCAGTCAGTTTGATTTTCTGCTTTCTGACTTACCCTCGCCCGAGGGTGACTTTTCCTCTTCTTTTTCACATTCAAGCATCAAGAAATCATCAACCATTGTTGAAGCGGCACTCCTCCCTTATTGCCTTCCTCCAACAGCTGAACTAGCAGTGGATCTTGCTAAGAAGACCGCTTCTTCCATTCCTTCAACAGCAGTTAAGCCTACAACCTTGAGCCATTCTTGGCCCCAGATAAACAAGCTTTATGTTGATTTAGACCCTTGAGTCACTCATTACCTTTGAGCTAACTGCATTTGGCAACAGGGCTTTTTCCGCATCAACAGAAAAAGGAATGGCATCTTGAAGAGCAAAAGCTAAGTAAGAGCAAAAGGGCCAAGACCGGTATGCCGACAACAGAAGTTAAGGATCCAATTTCAGCCATAAGCCAAGCTAGCGTGCTGAACAGAAAGTCGTAGAGCGATCACAGCTTCTTGAGCAATTCGTGTGACAACATCAGTCAGAGTCGGCCTTTCACAAATCTTGTCTTTCAGGACATGCATGAGATAACTCATTTACCTTTTAGCCTGCAAAGCACAGATCGGATTCTTTCACTGCTAAACAAGAGTTCCGAGTCGATTTAGTATCAATCCTTCCTTACCGCCCTCAAGGCAGATTCGAGGGCATCAATGAATGTGCTTGCGTCCTCTTCTTTTACTATTAAAAAAATATACCTACCCATGCTCATCATCTGATGCAGAACTTATTTCATAACCCCCATCCATCACCAATCACATTCCACATCCCACTTCACACTTTTCGATTCCTCCGGTAGCCCCCTCTATTCTATAAAGGCATTCCAGCTTCAGAGGCAGGTGAGCCGGGTCAGGAAGGAGTTTGACTGCTGGGATGGGATCGGATCCTATTCGAAGCACTCCACCACGAAAAAGAGTCTTCGGGTTGGATAGGCAGTAGAGAGAGGAGTTCCTATCTATAGGGCGGGCATTCAAGACAGAGATGCACTACTCCATCTGGAAAGGGCTTTCCCTCGGGAGTCAAAAAATCCCTTCCCGGGACTCTACGTCAGGGTCTTATTCCATCTCAAACTCGGATTAGGAAGAGTGCCCTTGAACTACAGATCAATCATAATAAACAATACAAGAAAAGAAATGGATTCTCCTGCCTAAGAGAAAGGAAAAAGGGGGGGAGATAGGGAAGAGGAGATTAAGGATAGATAGTCACTCCACTCCATAGATAGTGAACACAGATTTGTGTTTCATTTTCACGGGTCAAAGTCAAAAACGCGGACTGCTGGTGGGGCTGTGCCCATTCTCCCTCTTATTCCGCTTTACAACCTACATAAGGAACCTTAGAATGAACCCTACCTGTCGATGAAAAAATGGGATTTTAGAGGACGCTCGCCCTAATCAATAAGCGGGAGAGGAGCGAAAAGGCGGAAGGCTCTTCAAGAGGTTTCCAATGACTAGCTCGAGTTCAGTTCAAGCTTTGATTCGTGTTTGCCTAGTTCTTGGGCTAATAAGGCAATGTCCATTGTTGCCAGCGATTATGATTTCGGTTACGACGACAAGGCTCTCATTGAGAAGACCTACTGCTACTCCGCATACGAGGCTTTTAGTGGGCCTTCTCCTCTTACGGAGGTTGAAACCACTGAAGACTGTGAAACTCGTTCTTATGTTGGCTTTTCTTTCTATTGCCTTAATAGGCTTAGTAAGTCCGTGTGCTTTCTACCTATTTCTTCTCCATAAACAATGTTCATTGCCTTTTGATGTCCATTGCCACTACTATACCCACCAGGCTCATTGGTCCAGTGATGAACAACTTCTCTTTAAATAATGGATTTATCCGTGAAACTCGTTTAGGCGCAATAAGGGAATTCATTCTTCCAGGCGGCCTTGTGAGAAAGTCACCGGATTTCCAAGATCTGAAAGAGGTTCCAGTAAAGCGAATTGATTATTGACCAACACAGAGGGATTAGCCCCAATTCAAGATGTTGGATAATGTTACTGAGGAAACAACTATAGCAGCTTTCAATGAGGCCATTCGGGAT